TTTCACAGTAGCAGGATCAGAATAACTTACTCCATTAAGTTCGCCACCATAGAACTCAACAGTAACACCTACTTGTTCAACACTATACTTTGATTCTGCCCTTCTAAAAGGAACATCAGCTCTCACAATTCCGTCTTCATCTACCAAAACTACCGGAAATGTTTCAAAAAAAGTAGGCATACGACGTACAAAAAGCTCGCGCCCTTCTTTATCTCTAAAGACGGGGTGTCCTAACCATCCAACAGCAATTCCATCCCCATTGTCCATTGAGCCTGCTCTGAATAATCCCCCCTTTGCCGGATTATTACCAATATAATCATAAAAAGCTAATTTTTCGGGAATTTTAGACCAAGCTTCCGATAAACTAAGATTTTCGGCTAGCCCGGCACTAACTCTTCGATATATTTCTTGCTGAAAGTATCCCTGATCCCACTGATAACGAGTAGGACCAAATAATTCGATTGGGGTAGTTGCTGAACCATACCACATAGTTCCAGCAACAACAAAAGCTGCAAAAAAAACAGCAGCGATACTACTGGAAAGTACAGTTTCAATATTGCCCATACGTAATCCTTTGTATAGACGTTGAGGCGGACGAACACTAAGATGGAATAGGCCTGCTAATATGCCCAATGTACCCGCTGCAATATGATGAGAGGCTATTCCTCCCGGAACAAAAGGATCAAAACCTTCCGCGCCCCACGCTGGATTTACAGATTGTACTTTTCCAGTTAGTCCATAAGGATCGGACACCCATATTCCAGGACCATACAAACCTGTTACATGAAATGCGCCAAAGCCAAAGCAAGCTACCCCTGAGAGAAATAAATGAATTCCAAAGATCTTGGGCAAATCCAAAGAAGGTTTTCCCGTACGTTCATCACAGAATATTTCTAGGTCCCAATATACCCAATGCCAGATAGCTGCCAAGAAGCACAAACCGGAAAACACTATGTGTGCCCCTGCCACACCTTCATAACTCCAAATACCCGGATTTGTTATAGTTCCTCCTGAAATACTCCAACCGCCCCACGAATTGGTTATTCCTAAACGAGTCATGAAGGGTATAACGAACATACCTTGTCTCCACATCGGATCAAGAACGGGATCAGAGGGATCAAAAACCGCTAATTCATATAAAGCCATCGAACCAGCCCAACCAGAAACTAGAGCTGTATGCATTATATGAACAGAAAGCAATCGACCGGGATCATTCAATACGACAGTATGAACACGATACCAAGGTAAACCCATGGAAATACCTCTTTATCAAAGAAAAATAGACACTATGCCACTTTATTTTATCGCATTGGAAAAGACTATATATATATACTAACCATGTACCTAACCTTTTCAGTAGATTCCGTATCGGAAAGGATTAATATTTATTCCATTCCATTGAAAATAACGTGAAAATAACGGAACAATTTTGTTCGTAAGAACAAAGAGAAGCAGATCTATTCTATACCCGATAAGTACCAATACGCAATGGGAGGATTGGTCCCATTTTTGGGGAACGAATGGATAGATACTTGTTTATCATTCGAACGATCGATTTCTTCGTTCAAATTTTTTCTTTATTCATTCTGTCTTACTCTATAAACTTTCCAATCTATGTATCAAATAGAATAAAGAGAAAAAAGGGATGAAGACAATAAACCATTGATTGTTACGTTTCCATATTAAAGTGAAGTATAGTACTAAATTTTTTTCTTTAATTTAATGCCCATTGGTGTTCCAAAAGTACCTTTTCGGAGTCCTGGAGAGGAAGATGCGGTTTGGGTTGACATATAGTGCGACTTGTCAGACATATTGGGTCATATGGGATTTACCCGTTCTCTCCCCTGATCGAGATATCCTCTGTTTCGCCCAAGAGATATTGTATTGAGTGAGGCATCAATCAATCATTCGGAGCGTGAAGTGCAATTAGATCAATTTATTTTATATTGGGGATCAATATTATCAATTTAGAAGAATTTATGGTTTACTTGGACTGATAAAATAAAGTATCCAGGCTCCGTTCAGAAAATACCAAATCGATAACAAATTGTTAATATAATATATGTATGATTACCACTTGTATCATAAATGATTCTTATACCTACTATTACTTTATACCTACTATTACTATAGTAGTGATAGTAGTGATCCCAAATTGCCGACCAACGGAATAGTATGATGAATACATCAAATAGTTTTGGGAAAGCAAGACAAAAAAAAAGGAAGTCATAACAAAAAAATGGTACTGAGACCATTTGTCCTATATGTGCAAATAGAATTCGGACAGATCTTTTCCCGGGGTAGACCATGAACCTAAAAGAATTGAAAGGACCCATTCAGGAACAAGACAATGACATCGTGATTTTAATATCGATGAAACAATACATCAATGATAGGTTAGTTTAATAAGTTCAGTAATCTCTTTTTTTTTTAGAGGGAAGGGAGCCTAAACTCATCTCGTTTTTTTTAATAGAAGACCTTTCATTAAGAAAACCTGTTACATAAAAAAAAGAAATAAAGCTGGAATCGACACATTGATTCTTTTTTTTTCTTTTTCACAATTTTTTTTTGAACCGTATGTATCCAAAGGTGCACGTACGGTTCCTAAGGGATGCAATTTTGTCCTAATCAACCGACTTTATCGAGAAAGATTACTTTTTTTAGGCCAAGAGGTTGATAGCGAGATCTCGAATCAACTTGTTGGTCTCATGGTATATCTCAGTATAGAAGATGGTACTAGGGATCTTTATTTGTTTATAAACTCTCCCGGCGGATGGGTAATACCAGGAATAGCCATTTATGATACTATGCAATTTGTGTCACCTGATGTGCATACGATATGCATGGGATTAGCCGCGTCAATGGGATCTTTTATTCTGGTCGGAGGAGAAATTACCAAACGTCTAGCATTCCCTCACGCTTGGCGCCAATGAGTTTTTATTTGATTGAAAAAAAAAAGAAGACTATGCCTTCGCCACATTGATTATAAAAGAAAATTATAAGTAATAATAGCATGGCACTTCGGGTTCGATATGAACAAACCATTATTGTTTTTTCATAACATGAGATTTTGTATCGAGATAGTAGTATGAAATAAAGGTTATTTCCGATTTGATCTTATGTGTCGGGAGTACATTTCAGCGTCACAAACCATTTTTCTTCCACACCAGAAGTCTCTTTCTGATACTTATGCTATGAAAGAAAGAGTACAAAAATGAAAAAAAAAAGATCATTTTTGACTTATTTGATCGTATCAAAAAGAAACTTTGGGATTGCTAAATCACAGACGAGATAAATATATAAAGTAACAGAACCATCATAGTATTCTTTTTTACTTCTATGAAAGGAAGGGTGGTAAATGGATCATTCAACGATCTGGATTAGATGGATTCTATTTCTTTCTTCGCTAGAATAGAAGAGAAGAAAGGGTCAATTCCATTGCAGAGCCGTATGCAATGAACAAAAGATGCCTGTACGGTTATTCAATTCTATTTGATTTTTTTTCTTGTTATTTTTTTATCCCCTACTTTAGTTTAGCCCAATCATGCGAGATAGAAGAACCGTTCATGATGTTATATCAATATCATCAGGGTTATGATTCACCAACCTGCTAGTTCTTTTTATGAGGCACAAGCAGGGGAATTTATCCTGGAAGCGGAAGAACTACTGAAACTTCGCGAAACCCTAACAAAGGTTTATGTACAAAGAACGGGCAACCCTTTATGGGTTGTATCCGAGGATATGGAAAGGGATGTTTTTATGTCAGCAACAGAAGCCCAAACTCATGGCATTGTTGATCTTGTAGCGGTCGAAAATGAAAATACTGGGGATTTCGTATAAATCTATTTTATTTCAAACCATAATTCAAATTTTCTGTGATTTGATATTGAATAGAAATAATTCATGATGATCAATCATCAGGTTAAGATCGATCTAAACCAACCCATTTTATTCTATATATACATATATATACATACGACATGCCAACTATTAAACAACTTATTAGAAACACAAGACAGCCAATAAGAAATGTTACAAAATCTCCCGCTCTTAGAGGATGTCCTCAGCGTCGAGGAACATGTACTAGGGTGTATGTGCGACTCGTTCAGATCATAAGTTCGAACAAATGAGACAATTTTTTCAGTATCAATGACCGGTACCAATGAATAGGATAGATAGAGAAGATCTATCATATACCCATATTGTATATGGAATTTATGGTTTCCATTGGTGCAAATCCAATCATCTAGATTTGAAATAAGAAGCAATTCCCCATTGGTAGCAAATGGTTATCCATTAAGCGGAGGAAATGGTATCATAAGAAGCAAAAAGGTTATGCTCCTTTTCTTGAAAGAACGGACTAACAGGGTCAGCTACCTAGCCAACTTTCATAATTAAATGCCGTCACTGTATGGATAACTCTTTTTGTGAAAAGAGCTATTACTGTAGATAGGTAGAGCCAAAGAGTGTGAACTATACAAGTTAACAATAACATTTGATTAAATGAAAGAAGAGGCTCCGGTGTATAGAGAGGACCTCACCGTTTAAGAGGTAACCATAGAAACGATGGAACCCACTATTTTTTTTTTTATTTAGTATCGTTCTAATTTCTTATTTCCAGTGAAATAACTGGAAGGAATAGAATACAAAATCGTGGTTGGGAAGGTCATAGTAGCAAAAGCCATTGGAATTGATATTTTATATATCGGAATAATCCGTTTTGTTATTAATCGACCGGGGAAGGGGAAAAGGATGACTGAAAGAAGAGAAATCAATTAGTTATTCATTAAGCTTTAATCTGATTCAATGACCAGAGTTAAACGAGGATATACAGCTCGGAGACGTCGAACAAAAATTCGTTTATTTGCATCAACCTTTAGAGGGGCTCATTCAAGACTTACTCGAACGATTACTCAACAGAAAATGAGAGCTTTGGTTTCCTCTCATCGAGATAGAGGCAGACAAAAGAGGGATTTTCGTCGTTTGTGGATCACTCGGATAAACGCAGTAACTCGTGAGAATAAGGTATTCTATAGTTATAGTATATTAATACACAATCTGTACAAGAAGCAATTGCTTCTTAATCGTAAAATACTTGCGCAAATAGCTATATCAAATAAGAATTGTCTTTACATGATTTCCAATAAAATTATCAAATAAAGGAGATTCAAAAGTAATATACAGGAATGATTGAAAGGGAATTCCCCGGAGAATGAACTCCGGGAAGATATAGAATAAAAATAAATTAAGATAAGTAGTAGAAATGAACGAACATGTTTCAATAAAAAAAAATATTTATTCTTCTCCCCCATTTTTGTTTCTTATATTATAACACAAGAATCAAATCAGGATTCTAGGCCTTTTCGAACAAAACATCAATCTGAGCTTGAGTTCCAATTGTATTTTTGAGTCAATTGAGGAGTATGCCTATTTATTTCTGGTTCTAGGACCAGTAGTTCTTGGGATCGACTCAGCTCTCTCAAATTGTTTCTCATTATTAAGAAAAGGTAACAAAGATAAAATACGAGCTTGTTTTATAGCAATAGTAATTAATCGTTGTTGTTTCAAGGTCAATCTATTCACTCGTCTAGATAATATTTTTCCTTGTTCACTAATAAATCGACTAATTAAACTCATGTTTCTATAATCGATTCGATCCCCCGATCCAATTGGGGGCAAACGCCTACGAAAGGATCGCTTGTATTTACGAAAAGGTTGCTTGGATTTATCCATGGTTTATTCCTTATCTCTAAAGTTCTATTTATTTATTCATTTCGGATCCAACCGAAATAGGCTTTGATTCATATATTATTTCATTCATATACTATATATCTATACACATGAAAGAATATCTACATAAAATCGGGTTTGATTTGTATATATTATGTATATTATATATGTTAAGTTCTTACTCTTCCTGTCCTGTTCTTTGGAAAGATCGAACACATGATGTTCCCTTCGATCTATTTCTTGATTTCCCCATGAATCGTATGCTTATGACAATAGCGACAAAATTTTTGCAATTCTAATCGACTGGGTGTATTGTGGCGATTCTTTTGAGTAATATATCTAGAAATGCCCCGCGATTCCTTATTGACACTATTTCGGACACAACTGGTACATTCCAAAATAACTCTGACTCTGACATCTTTACCCTTGGCCATGAACCTCCTTTAGATTTTGTATCGACTTAACTTAAGTCTTATATTTTCGATCCGAACCGAAGAAGAAGAAAAAAATCAATAGAAGTTACTAGTTAGAAATTCCATTTCTAAGCATTTCGTTGTAATTCTTCTTATTATCTTATCTAATTAATTTATTATCTAATTAATAGAATATGTATTAATATAGTATATATTAAGTTAAGTAATACAAAATAGAATAATAATTAAGTAATACAATTTCTTTCTAACTATCAATTATTTCTATCCTAAATCCCAATATTTCATTTAAGTATCTTTTTTCTATGCTATGATTTCGTAGAGCCCGCCCTAGACTGGATACACATTTTAATTTTATTTCTGTTTTCCCAAATTTGATCTTGGATCTACCGGATTTTTTATGAGGTTCAATACACTTTTTCCTTCTCTTTCCTTACTATTCTAAAGAATTGAAAGGGAGAGTCGAGGTTTTAGTTACGTCATGTGGAATTATATTTCTTCATTTCTTCGCATATCAATAACTAGAATTAAAAAAAGGGGAATGACAGGGCATCTGGGAATAAACGATTAATTTCTATCAATAGACCCGCTAAAGACCCAAACCATAGAGTAGTTAACACAGGTGCCACGGAGAGATATGTTTTTAGATCTCGCATTGAAAATCCTCCTTCTTTATTGTAATACATATATTGTCAGATGCTGTAGTTCAAGATCATTTTTATTTATTTTTACGCGGATTTCCTAACAAAAATGGATATGTACAATGAACCAATAGATGAGATTTTCCTGTCACTAAAAAAGAAAAAGATGACCCCTTCTTCCTGAGCATTACGGATAAATATTCATTCTTTTTTATATGTTAGGTTGGGTTTCAGATGTATATAATTCTTTTATTATATGAAACCAAAAACAAGAAATGACAAGAAAGTTCTATATAGATAGAGGAGAAAATAAAGATGTGGAAAACAAGACAGGTATTTTGTACAATGACACTGTACAACAATTTTAAAAAGGGATGTAGCGCAGCTTGGTAGCGCGTTTGTTTTGGGTACAAAATGTCACGGGTTCAAATCCTGTCATCCCTACCTATTACTTCTCCTATGGGCAGTAACGAGAGATTAATTGAGATCGACGGGGCATAATCTTTCATTTTTGGATACTATATTTATGTAAGATGTGTTAGAAGTTAAGTGGAAAAAAAATTTCTTTGAAAGCGCTCTTAGTTCAGTTCGGTAGAACGCGGGTCTCCAAAACCCGATGTCGTAGGTTCAAATCCTACAGAGCGTGATTCCGTCTATCTTATGTATGTCGAATCACAATAAAATAACTTAACAAAACA